TCACATAAGAGCGATCATAATTCAAACACGGTATTCGCGTTTTACTTATTGAGTCGAACCATAGGAAAAAATTTACAGGGCTATCACCTTCTTTGGCAAGATTTTCCAATCTTTTCACAATTCCTTGAATGGTTTTTCCATCATTCAATTTCAAACAAATTGGATGAAGAGAGAAGGCCTAATCCGCTTTCGCTCGCCGCTACTAACGGAGTCTCGGTTGATTTCCTTTCCTTTAGCTACTTAGATGTTTCAGTTCGCTAAGTTTTGAAAGTCCAAAACAGAGCACAGCACACTAATGCGCCGCCCTGCTTGGATACGGTTTCCCGATTGGAGATCCATGGATCACAGACGGTATCTCCCCATGGCGTTTCGCTCTTGAAAGCGTCCTTCTTTCTCAATGCCTAGGCATTCATCCGATGCATTATTTTGGATACAGTAGGAATTGCACCTACCTCACTAGTCACTACCAAAATATTCGCCAATGAGACTTCTATTCATACTTCAGAATGGTGGGCTTGCCTTCTAGTCAGGTCATTTACTGAAGCGGGTGCATTCAGGCTTGAAGACGAAGGTTTATGCATTTTGTGCATATTTTTCCAGAAAAAAAAAAAAGAAAAAACATCTGATGAAAAAAAAGGCATACGAAAATCCAGGCCACTAAAATAACTGGATCGATTAATCCCTTCATTATACTGTAAATGACTATTTCAGATCATCAATAGAATAATACGTATCTTTTATTTACATATCGCATCATTCGCATTACAAGCAGAATACAGGGTTCCTTTCGCCTAGACACAATATAATGAGTATTTGTCTTATCACACCATTTCTTTTTTTATTTCAATATCTTTATAACCGAAAAATAGATCAAGAATGCGCAGAAATAACCAAGTTATGGATGCACTGCTGCTTTTTGTATAAATCCCGCTGTTCCAAAAAAAACCACTTAAAATATTTGGCGGGAGTAGGATTTGAACCTACACAACATTCAGATTATGAGCCTGACGAGTTACCAATTACTCTATCCCGCGCACATAATAAGGTTTTCTTCAACGGCGCCGCAAAATATTTCTTTTTGCGCAGCAGTTCCCCGCCCGCCCTAAGTAGAGTTCTTTATTAGAAATATGTCATTTTTTTTTTGCGAGTCTCTATGATGATTCATCCGTAGGCGCCGAGTGTTGCATAGTACTATTTGGCGAGCTTAGTCCTCTAGGACCTTCGGCCTCGCGATTGATTGTTCATCACTTTCAATAGCGTTTTAGAATAATTGAAATTGGACGTTGTCCGGGCCTGGACCATGTCTCCCGAAATTGATAAATCAGTACATATAGCGTAAGACGATTTCACATTTCGAGGTCGGAATGGGATCGGGTGTTTTCACGTCTTACCATAGTGCCCGGAAGCGCGTAGCGATTGATGAATAGAGTAAAAAGGGAACTTGCTCAGTCGTAGGTTTCCTGCGTTCGATGAGGTAGACTACACAAGTGCTCTTCGGCGATTCTCGCCGATCACAGGGCTCTCTAACTTGACTTTATTTTGATTTCTTCTAAAACCCTAGGAGAAAAACCTTCGGCCGCTGAGAAGCGCCCCGGCCCCGCAAAGCCGCAGGCCACGCGTCGGCTACATCAAATTGCCGCCGGAGATGCCTTATATGGAATTTTAATCTTTACGTATTTTTAAGTCACGGCATATATATAACATGCGAATTTACTTCAGATTTAGAAATAAATCTAATTATTAATTATAACTTACATAAGATACGACCGCTTCTCGAGATGCTCTTAGCCGTGTTTGTTTTCTACATGGCTTGTCTAATCACAGGGCCCTGCCCTATGTTATAATGTTGTTTACTGCCCCTTTCTTACCACTTCTATCTTGACTTATTCCTTACGTACAAATAGAGCGATCGAAAGCAAGCCATGTAGACCTACTTAAATTTATCTTGCAACAAGCCGGAGCAACCTACATTCGCGCGCATTCCCATTTGTGGAGCTACAACAATGAATTGAATTACCTATGATGATTCATAAGCTACTAGCATAATATGATTGATCCTTTTGTCAAAACAACATTCATTATGTTGCATTTCTAGTTATCCTAAGAAACATCGTAAATCTTTCTTTACCGTGGCCTATCATAGAAGAAGGAGATTTAGGATAAGGTTAGTGACCAGCAAAAAAAAGATATATATATCTTTTTTTTGCCTCCCGTAGGTTCAATTCTTATCCGAAAGTTCCTATCGGAAGGGGGATTTGAACCCCCGTGTGCGAATTATGATCCCGCTGTTCTAACCGACTAAACTATTCCGACATGCGAATTATTAATGCGCTGTTCTACTAATCTGCCGCTCCCTGGCTGTTGGATGGTAATTCGCCTCATGCGCCCTTTAACCTGGCCCCAATAGAGCTTAACGATAGAAGTAACTGTTTATGTATAAAGTTCAAACGGAATAGATTATTAGAGCGCCCTGCGCCTTAGTGATATTCATAATCGCGAC